AAGCTCATTTTCCTTTCAGGATCAAGCGGCGCATAAAAAAGGGCTGGTCCGTCAAAAGTCCGGTTCCTTCGCAAACGAAGTTCAGAATCAACAAGGGTTCGTAGAACGAAGGGAGTGTACAACTGATTTTTCAAACCACTTTCTTGTTCGTAACGAGGGAGAGATAAAATTGAGTTCTTCACGAAGTTCGAGAAAAAAAAAAAAAAAAGACTTTCCCTATGGCCTCCTTGTTTTAAGACATTATGGCTTTGGGGTCGACCCCGGTAACAAAGAAAAAATCCATAAAAATTTGGGATCCGACACCATAATAAAATACTACCCTCATGATTAGACCATGTTCCTGAGATTTGATAAAAGAAAGGTGCATTAGCGGTTAATACGTTGTAATTGGATAAGTTATTAGGAATATGACAGAACGAAAGACCAAGGAAAGAAAGAAGAATGCACCAAAATGCAGGTGCTGCACCAAACGCTGGTGGTTGTTTCTTGTTGTAAGTGAATGCAACGAAAAGACCCGGAAATAACGAATAATGAAAGAATTCATATATTGACATTTCGTGCTCATTTCAAGATTTCTGCTTTGTTATTCCCATCATCCGGTAACCACAGGATGATCCACAAGAAAGGTGGCAGGATTCGAACCTATGGCCGGCCCGACCCTGACCTGTTGGGTTGGGTGGCTTGCTTCGCCCTCGTCGCCTCTGTCCCGAAACAGATGCGCTGCGCTACCCAGCGCGTAACCTTGTCCCCCCTACCCCTCTTCTGCTTATGCCATTACCAATCGCGGGTAACCCCCGGACCGGCCGCCCCTGACCTAATAAGAACGATTATCCTTATGACCAAACAAGGACCAGCTTACTTTTCGAGCGAGAGTTTCACGATCCCGACCAGCAACTTGTTGGGAGTAAGGGCATCCAAGCTTGCCCAACCTAGTAAAGGGGCTTGAATCGGTATTTTGTTTAGGGAGAAACCCTACTAAGGAAAGGATGAGATATAGCATTAACTCCACTTGTTGGTATTCGTTGGGACGCATGCTTAGAACGGCCTCTAAGGGGTTGTTGTATAACAAGTGCATAATGTCCACTAGAACGTCCGTGTATTTTATCATCAACCTGATGAATGAATTTCAAGATATAGGGCTTTCCTATTATCACAGGCTGTTCAAAAGGATCTCCTGTTCTTCCATCAAAAATTCGGCTTTTTCCTGGATACTCGGGTTCAAATACCCATGGATTGGCTGTTTGCTTACTGGCTTCATATAATTCAGAAAATACTAGTTTTCTCGAAGCCTCTTGTTCATATCTCTCATCAAAAGGGGCTATTTGATAATGTCTATCTAGCAGACTTCCCGCTAACCCAAGCGAGCATTCAAATATCTGTCCTACATTCATGCGTGAGGGTACTCCTAATGGGTTGAAGACCATATCCACGGGTCTCCCGTCTTGCAAATAAGGCATATCCTGTCTAGGCAAAATTTTTGAAATGATACCTTTATTTCCATGTCTTCCGGCTACTTTATCACCTACTTTGATTTCACGTTTCTGTGAAATATATACACGAATTATTTCTGGGTTATAACTTGAACCCCCCTTTTTCTGAACCCATCTCACATCAATAACTCGACCTCTACCACCTATAGGCAATTTTAAACAAGTTTCTTTTGAAGTCGATACCTGAATGCCAAGTATGGCCCGTAATAATCTATCTTCCGGAGCATACGAGGATTCTTTCGCCACCTGAGGCGTTAATTTACCTACTAAAATATCACCCGTTTCAACCCACGATCCTAGCATCACAATTCCATTTTTGTCTAAATTTCGGAGTAAACGGCCCTCTAGATGCGGTATTTCCTTAGTGATCCTTTCAGGACCTTGGGTTGTCACATGCGTCTGAATTTCATATTTCCGTATGTCGAAAGAAGTATAAATATCACCATATACTAGACACTCACTAATGAGTACCGCATCTTCAAAATTGTATCCTTCCCATGGCATATAAGCCACTAATATATTTTTCCCAAAAGCGAGTTCCCCACCAACTGTAGCAGCACCATCCGCTAAAATTTGTCCCTTTTTAATGCATTTACCCCGGCGAACCTGAGGTTTTTGATGCATACAAGTATTTTTGTTTGAGCGTTAATACATAATTAATGGAATACTTACAGTATTCTCATTCCCCGATAAAATTATCTTCTCAATGTCAGTATAAAGGATTTTTCCCTCGTGTTCGGCTATAGTGGGAACCCCCCCGAATCTAAAGCCACTTGGCGTTCCAATCCAGTTCCAACAATGCACTTTTCGGACCGAGAAAGTGGAACTGCTTGACGTTGCATATTAGAACTCATTAAAGCTCGATTCGCATCATTATGTTCGATAAAAGGAATTAGGGAAGCTCCAATGGAAAAATATTGGAAAGGAAAAATGCTTCGAAGATGAACCTCTTCCCATGCGATAGTCAAAAATTCTTGGCGGTATCGAGCTGGTACAGCCTGTTCTTCTTG